GCATTTGCGGGTAAAAGAGTAATTGAACAAACATTGAATAAGACAGTACCTGAGGATTCACAAGTGGCTGAATATTTATTCCATAAGGGCTTATTCGATCCAATCGTACCACGTAATCCTTTAAAGGGCGTTCTGGGTGAGTTATTTCGGCTACATGCTTTCTTTCCTTTGAATAAAAATTAGATCGATCAAGTAGAGCCTTAGAGTCTTAATTTAATAAGAGTATTAATTTATTAAAACTTAATAAAATTTTTTATGTGTGGTGATCAAGTAGTTATTTAATTTATAGGAATCAAATATAGGAATCAAAGTAAAAATACGAAGAATGGATTTTGTAAAAATACGAAGAATGGATTTTTTCTTTGGTAACATAAGATTTAATTGTAGAAAGAATCATCCAGATCATCTTTTTATCGATATTCCTGGTTACTAACCAGGAAATCCCTATTAAAAAAAATAAAAGAGTGAATTCTTTCTTCCGTGAAATTGGTTAACAAGGTCTTGCATCTTTCTATATCTCCCAAAAATCACCCCCCACTAAAAATCCTTTTTGTTGGGTCGTATTATTATAATGAATTCTTTGAGAATTTGTAATAAATCCTTTCTTTAGTAAATTTTTTAAAATTATTAAATTTATAAGACAAGAACAAGATAATAACTAATAATACGAATAATATAAAGATAATAACTAATAATACGAATAATATAAAGGGTGGATTATCATACATATATTTCATGTAGAAACATGTAGAAAGATTTATAGGTCCATTTATTTACATATTTATTGGATTTTATTAATTAATATATATTTATTAAAACATATACTTATATACTCCCTATTAAGTATATATACTCACTTAGGTATACTTAGTATAATATAACAATTATATATGAATTATAATATATCTTTATAACAATATAAGGATAAAGTTAAAATATTAATATAAAACAATAAATATAACAATAAATAACAGGTACAAATATTAAATCGAGGTACCCATTCTATGATAACTCTCAACAGCTTCCCCTCAATTTTTGTGCCTTTAGTGGGCTTAGTATTTCCGGCAATTGCAATGGCTTCTTTATCTCTTTATGTTCAAAAAAACAAGATTTTTTAGATACAATAAGGACGAATCTTTTTTTTTCAAGACTTACTTGGATCATAACACGGATATCTATTTAGTAGAATATGGTATAACATGTGGCTTCCTTCGGTCATAAGCTCTTATGTATGTATAAACATGATATTATGGGTAAATGAATTATCACTATTTTCAAATAGATCGGGATCGGGGAGAATTTCTGAAATGTAAAGTCAATATATCTATATGTATTCGGAAATCATGTGAAAGGGATGTTACTATTTTAGTTTGGACCTAAGAAATTCGATGAATTACCCCTAAACGTTCACATCATAATAGTGCTGGTTGATGAGAGTTACTTCGGAAACAAAAAAAAGTAAAATAAAATTTATTTTTGTTATTCTCCCAATTCCAATAAAATGCAACTAGGTCTAGTTATAGTATGAGTTGGCGATCAGAACGTATATGGATAGAACTTATAGCGGGGTCCCGAAAAACAAGTAATTTCTGCTGGGCCTTTATTCTTTTTTTAGGTTCATTAGGGTTTTTATTGGTTGGAACGTCCAGTTATTTTGGTAGGAATTTTATATCTTTATTTCCTTCTCAGCAAATAATTTTTTTTCCACAAGGGATCGTGATGTCTTTCTATGGGATCGCAGGTCTTTTTATTAGCTCCTATTTGTGGTGCACAATTTCGTGGAATGTAGGTAGTGGTTATGATCGATTCGATATAAAAGAGGGCGTAGTGTGTATTTTTCGTTGGGGATTTCCTGGAAAAAATCGTCGCATATTCCTCCGATTCCTTATGAAAGACATTCAGTCCATCAGAATAGAAATTAAAGAAGGTATTTATGCTCGTCGTGTCCTTTATATGGAAATCAAAGGCCAGGGGGCCATTCCCTTGACTCGTACTGATGAGAATTTGACTCCACGAGAAATTGAGCAAAAAGCTGCTGAATTGGCCTATTTCTTGCGTGTACCAATTGAAGTATTTTGAAAAAAGGAACTGAAGAATGAATACTTTGCAAGAGAGAAAAAACTCAAGAATCCTCGTTTTTTTATATAGCATAACTTAACTGAAGTTTCTTCAGAACGCTTATTCGAACCAAAGCAAACGCTACGAAATAATTCTAAAACAAAATTGTTTGTGTCCACAATTTTTTTATGCGTATGTAAACCCACTTAACTCAATTCAGCAACAAATCTAAATACTAGATTCATCATATATTAAAACAAAACATTTCATAATAAATCATAATATAATAAAGTAAAGAATTTTTTTTTTTAGAAATATTTGATATTTTGATAGAACGGGAGTTCTTTCGTCTCGCAATCCGACTACTATTAATTTGAAGTGGGCTTTTTCTTATTCTATTTCTGTATTCTTTCTAAATTCAAGGACTAACCACTGTACTGAATCACAAAAAAAATAGGAAATAGATTCATGGGCTCGATAACTTGTAATAGAACTTATGCTTGATAGAAATATTAGTATCGTATAGAGTCGACGAACGAGGTGCGTTCAGTAAAAATTAAAAAATTCACAGACGAAAAAATGGCAAAAAAGAAAGTATTAATTTCCCTTCTATATCTTGCATCTATAGTATTTTTGCCTTGGTGGATCTCTCTCTCATTTAATAAAAGTCTGGAATCTTGGGTTACAAATTGGTGGAATACTAGGCAATCCGAAATCTTTTTGAATGATATTCAAGAAAAGAGTATTCTAAAAAAATTCATAGACTTAGAGGAACTCCTACGTTTGGACGAAATGTTAAAGGAATACCCGGAAGCACATTTACAAAAGCCTCGCATCGAAATCTACAAAGAAACGATCCAATTGATCAAGATGCACAATGAGGATCGCACGCATACAATTTTACACTTCTCGACAAATATAATCTGTTTCGTTATTCTAAGTGGTTATTCTATTATAGGTAATGAAGAACTTGCTATTCTTAACTCTTGGGTTCAAGAATTCCTATATAACTTAAGCGACACAATAAAAGCTTTTTCTATTCTTTTATTAACTGATTTATGTATAGGATTCCATTCGCCCCACGGTTGGGAACTAATGATTGGCTCTGTCTACAAAGATTTTGGATTTGCTCATAATGATCAAATTATATCCGGTCTTGTTTCTACTTTTCCAGTCATTTTAGATACAATTTTTAAATATTGGATCTTTCGTTATTTAAATCGTGTATCTCCTTCACTTGTAGTGATTTATCATTCAATGAATGACTGAAAAATGATTGAACGATCCAATTATAATATTTGTTACTTTGTGGATAAGCAAAACATTCAAAATTGTACTTATTCTTTCTACCCATCCAAGGGATTCCTTCAATATTCCAGTAAAATTATTTATATTTAAGTAAATAGCAAAATTATAGATAGGGAACTATACTAGCGACCTGCCTAATTTTATTGTATAAATTTTCGGGATCAATGATTGGACCATGCAAACTAAAAATACCTTTTCTTGGATAAAGAAAGAGATTACTCGATCCATTTCCGTATCGCTCATGATATATATAATAACCCAGGCACCCCTTTCAAATGCATATCCCATTTTTGCACAGCAGGGTTATGAAAATCCACGAGAAGCGACTGGCCGTATTGTATGTGCCAATTGCCATTTAGCTAATAAACCCGTGGATATCGAAGTTCCACAAGCGGTACTTCCTGATACTGTATTTGAAGCAGTTGTTCGAATTCCTTATGATCTGCAACTGAAACAAGTTCTTGCTAATGGTAAAAAAGGAGCTTTGAATGTAGGGGCTGTTCTTATTTTACCCGAGGGGTTTGAATTAGCCCCTCCCGATCGTATTTTGCCCGAGATAAAAGAAAAGATAGGAAATCTGTCTTTTCAGGGCTATCGCCCCACTAAAAAAAATATTCTTGTGATAGGTCCTGTTCCTGGTCAGAAATATAGTGAAATCACCTTTCCTATTCTTTCCCCGGACCCCGCTACTAAGAAAGATGTTCACTTCTTAAAATATCCCATATACGTAGGCGGGAACAGGGGAAGGGGTCAGATTTATCCCGACGGGAGCAAGAGTAACAATAATGTTTATAATGCTACAGCAGCAGGTATAGTAAGCAAAATCATACGAAAAGAAAAGGGGGGGTACGAAATAACCATAGCGAATGCATCGGATGGACGTCAAGTGGTTGATATTATCCCTCCAGGACCGGAACTTCTTGTTTCAGAGGGCGAATCCATCCAACTTGATCAACCATTAACGAGTAATCCTAATGTGGGTGGATTTGGTCAGGGGGATGCGGAAATAGTACTTCAAGATCCATTACGTGTCCAAGGTCTTTTGCTATTCTTGGCATCTGTTATTTTGGCACAAATCTTTTTGGTTCTTAAAAAGAAACAGTTTGAGAAGGTTCAATTGTCCGAAATGAATTTCTAGATCCGCGGATTTATCAACATCAAGCTCTAAAAATAAACAAATTTTTGTTGGCAATTATGTTATGTAATTATGTATAATCAAAAAAATTTTGCTTGTTTATATTCTTTCTTCTACCGGATTTCGGGAATTACTTATACCGCATTACTGGTCATAGTATATTGTGAAGAAGACTATTTGATTTTACTTAACTCTTCTTTATTTCTTTGTTTTTTCAATCCAAATTCAAACGGTATGATATAGAACGAATCAATAGTTTTATATTTGAATAGAATCAAAACAAAAGATAAATAAGCGGAGAATATAAACCAAAGTATAAATGAGAGGAACAAAGGATTTTAGGGGGGATTGTTCGTCTACTAGTCCTTGACACAAGAAACGGAATTTTCCACAACCCTTTCTTGTGTCGAATTAATAATGATTCTCGATCCCATTCGTAAAAATTTTCTATTTTTAGTTTAAATTTTTTTATAGGTTTATCATAATCTTTTTTAGATTT